CAAAAATGAATATTTGTGAACACTGTGGATATCATTTGAAAATGAGTAGTTCAGATAGAATCGAACTTTCGATCGATCCCGATACCTGGGATCCTATGGATGAAGACATGGTCTCTCTGGATCCCATTGAATTTCATTCGGAGGAGGAACCTTATAAGGATCGTATTGATTCTTATCAAAGAGATACAGGATTAACTGAGGCTGTTCAAACAGGCATAGGCTACCTAAATGGCATTCCCGTAGCAGTTGGGGTTATGGATTTTCAGTTTATGGGGGGTAGTATGGGATCCGTAGTTGGGGAAAAAATCACCCGTTTGATTGAGTATGCTACCAACAAATTTCTGCCTCTTGTTATAGTGTGTGCTTCCGGGGGGGCGCGCATGCAAGAGGGAAGTTTGAGCTTGATGCAAATGGCTAAAATATCGTCTGCTTTATATGATTATCAATCAAATAAAAAGTTGTTTTATATATCAATCCTTACATCTCCTACTACTGGTGGAGTGACAGCTAGTTTTGGTATGTTGGGTGATATCATTATTGCTGAACCCGACGCCTACATTGCATTTGCGGGTAAAAGGGTAATTGAACAAACATTGAATAAAACAGTACCCGAGGGTTCGCAATCAGCTGAATATTTATTCGAGAAGGGCTTATTTGACCTAATCGTACCGCGTAATCTTTTAAAAAGCGTTTTGGGTGAGTTATTTAAGTTCCACGCTTTCTTTCCCTTGAATCAAAATGGAATAGAGACGAAATAAAATAGAGCACTAAGCTCAATTATTTGTAGCAAATGGGTCGTTAGTTTATCAGAATCAAAAAAACAAAGAGAATTATCCTTTGTCACATAAGATCGAATTGTATCAAGAAGCAAAAATTGCGGATAACTCCCCTCTATCTTATCTCCATTTCTGATTAAAACCTCTAGAAAAAATTTGAATTCCCCCTTTCATAAAACATAAAATTAGGCAAACAAAGCGTAATTCTTCTTCGCCTCTTACGTATATAATTCAACTCTAAAAAACAAAAAGGGTTTTTTCTCTATTTCCATTTCCCGAAAATCCTGTTTTAGCTAAAAATACCTGTTGGTTCGTATTCTAACGAATTGTTTGATAATCTGTAATAAACTCTTTCTTTTTTTAGTAAATTAAACTTCGAAGACAAGATGAAAAGACAAATACTTAGTTCTACATTTCTTGCCCTTATTCTAGATACTCACTTAGATATAGAGATATAGATACTTCGATTTATAGTTATCTTACTAATTGAAATCGAGCATTGAATGGGTTATTACAGTCATAATAATGAACTTCATTTGAATTAATTATTTTCTTAATTATTTTCATTCTTTTCTAATTTTATAAATTCTAATTATTAGAATATATTATATATTGTAAATAATAATAACATAACAGGTACAAACAATAAATTGAGGTACCCATTCTATGACAACTTTCAGTTTTCCCTCTATTTTTGTGCCTTTAGTAGGCCTAGTTTTTCCGGCAACTGCAATAGCTTCTTTATCTTTTCATGTTCAAAAAAACAAGATTCTTTAGGTCCGAGGTGACCTGTATCTATGCCCTACAATTGTTTCAAAACTTAGATTTGTATAATAAAACAGATATTCATTTATTGAAATGTGGTATAATATGTGATTTTCGCTGAGCAAACATAAACAAAAAAAAGCACAGGGCCCCTAGGCCCGCTGACACAAGATATATAGTCAATGAATTTGATCCGTGTCAGGATCACTGGATGGCTCAAGTTGGCAATGGAAGCTTCGTGTATTTAGATGTATAGTGGGATTATATGAGGTATGCTAGTTTTTTAGATCTAAGCAATTTGATGACTTATTTCTAAGGTTCACATTAAACTAGTGCTAGTTGATGAGAGTTATTTCCTAAATAAAAAAGTAAAGTCAAATTAATTTGAGGTAGTCTCTCAATTCCAATAAAATACAATCGAATCGAGTATGAGTTGGCGATCAGAACATATATGGATAGAACTTATCGCGGGGTCTAGAAAAATAAGTAATTTTTGCTGGGCCTTTATCCTTTTTTTAGGTTCATTGGGATTCTTATTGGTTGGAACGTCGAGTTACCTTGGACGAGATTTGATATCCTTTTTTCCCTCTCATCCAATCATTTTTTTTTCGCAAGGGATCGTGATGTCTTTCTACGGATTCGCAGGTCTCTTTATTAGTTCCTATTTGTGGTGCACAATTTTTTGGAATGTCGGTAGTGGTTATGATCAATTCGATAGAAAGGAAGGCGTAATGTGTATTTTTCGTTGGGGATTCCCTGGAAAAAATCGTCGCATATTACGCCAATTCTTTCTAAAAGATATTCAGTCCATTAGAATAGAAGTTAAAGAGAGTATTTTTGTTCGTCATGTTCTTTATATAGACATCCGAGGACGGGGGGCCATTCCCTTAACGCGTATTGATGATAATTTGACTCCAAGAGAAATTGAAAAAAAAGCTACTGAATTAGCTTATTTCTTGCGTGTACCAATTGAAGTATTTTGATAACTGGTAGATTCCCGCTTTATCAGGAGATAAAAACGCAAGAATCCCCCCTTTCTCTTATGTTTATTTAATCGACGTTTCATTTTCCTTTTTTGTTACTTAATGACCAACACAAAAATGACAATGGCCAATCAGTGAAATTTTTTTTAATAGTAGAAATACCAAAGGGGGTTCTTTCGTCTCAAAATCTTACTAATATTCATTAACATTAATTAAAATTAAGGGGGTCATTCATCGAGAGGAAACTCTTGTTTCAAATTTAACCTAATTCTAATTCAAATATTGTTTCCCGATGTTTTTTAGTATTTCTTTAGTGGATTCTTAGTCAATTTCTCTATTCGTTCTAGATTCAAAGACTAACCAAAAAACCCTAAACTAAATACTAAATAAAAGAGATTCATGGGTTCCATACCTTCTATAGAATATAGAATTCATACGTGAAAGAAACATTTAATCGCATAAAATGGACGAATGGAGTCGGTTGATTAACAATTCACAGAGGAAAAAATGGCAAAAAGGAAAGTATTCCCACCTCTGGTATATCTTGTATCTATAGTATTTTTGCCCTGGTGGCTTTCTCTCTCATTAAAAAAAAGTTTGGAATATTGGGTTACTAATTGGTGGCATACTGGTCAGTCCGAAATTTGTTTGAATGAGATTCAAGAAAAGAGTATTCTAGAAAAATTCATAGAATTGGAGGAACTGTTCGTCTTCGACGAACTGATCGAAGAATACTCAGAGATACGTCTACATAGTATAGGAATCCAACAAGAAACGATCCAACTAATTAAGATACACAATGAGGATCGTATCCAGACGATTTTGAACTTCTCGACAAATATAATATGTTTTGTTATTCTAACCGGGTATTCTATCATTGGTAATGAAGAACTTGGTATTCTTAACTCGTGGTCCCAGAAATTCCTATATAACTTAAGCGATACAGTCAAAGCTTTTTCTATTCTATTATTAACTGACTTATGTATCGGATTTCATTCACCCCACGGTTGGGAATTAATGATTAGCTCTGTCTACAAAGATTTTGGATTTGTTCATAATGATCAAATTATATCTGGTCTTGTTTCCACCTTTCCGGTCATTCTTGATACAACTTTTAAATATTTTATTTTTCGTTATTTAAATCGAGTATCTCCGTCACTTGTAGTTATTTATCATTCAATGAATGACTGATAAATAATAAAAAATCCACCGATAGTAATCTAATAAAATTAGAGCCCTTGTTATTTTGTAGTTATAAATAAACAAAGTATTGAAAATCATACTTACGTTTTCTATTTTTACCCATCTTCGGGATTCGTCCGATATTGATATTATTCTCCAGGAAAATTTCATTCCAGCAAAATTAGTTAAGTAATTAACAGAATCGTGGATAGGGAACTATACTAGCGACTTACCCTCCTTATTGTAATTATAGAAATTTTTGGATCAACTATTGGACCATGGAAAATAGAAACACTTTTTCTTGGATAAAGGAACAGATTACTCGTTCTATTTCCGTATCGCTTCTAATATATATCATAATCTGTCCGGACATTTCAAAAGCATATCCTGTTTTTGCACAGCAAGGTTATGAAAATCCACGAGAAGCGACGGGGCGTATTGTATGCGCCAACTGCCATTTAGCTAATAAGCCCGTGGATATTGAGGTTCCGCAGGCGGTACTTCCAGATACTGTATTTGAAGCAGTTGTTCGAATTCCTTATGATATACAACTGAAACAAGTTCTTGCTAATGGTAAAAAGGGGGGGTTGAATGTGGGGGCTGTTCTTATTTTACCGGAGGGTTTTGAATTAGCCCCTACCGATCGTATTTCTCCTGAGATGAAAGAAAAGATAGGCAATTTGTCTTTTCAGAGCTATCGCCCCAATAAAAAAAATATTCTTGTGATAGGACCCATCCCCGGTCAGAAATATACCGAAATAATCTTTCCTATTCTTGCCCCTGACCCGACTAATAAGAAAGATGTTCACTTCTTAAAATATCCTATCTACATAGGTGGGAACAGGGGAAGGGGTCAGATTTATCCCGACGGGAGCAGGAGTAACAATACAGTTTATAATGCTACAACAGCAGGCATAGTAAGCAAAATAATCCGAAAAGAAAAGGGGGGATATGAAATAAACATAACAAATGCGGATGGGCGACAAGTGGTTAATATTATCCCCCCAGGGCCAGAACTTCTTATTTCAGAGGGTGAATCGGTCAAATTAGATCAACCATTAACGAGTAATCCTAATGTAGGCGGATTTGGTCAGGGAGATGCAGAAATAGTACTTCAAGACCCATTACGTGTCCAAGGACTTTTGTTCTTCTTGGCATCTGTTATTTTGTCACAAATCTTCTTGGTTCTTAAAAAGAAACAGTTTGAGAAGGTTCAATTGGCTGAAATGAATTTCTAGGCTTGTAGATTTATAGACACCAAGTTCGTAAAAAGAACCAAATTCTTGTTGGTAAT